CGGTTCTATGCCCGATTCATAACTAGAGAGCTTCTCTGGTCCTTCACTAATCGGGGCCAAAACTCCGGAAATTAGAAATGCCAAAATAGGAATAACACTTGATATTATTAGAAATGCCCAGAAAATATCATATTCGTGAAGCAGAAACATAGAAGCACTCCTATTAATGTGGAATATACCGAATTAGTTGATTCAAATTGGAATTCTCAATTCATCCATAACTGCATTAGTCGAAACAACAATTTTGATCAAACCACATAGTTTCGTTTGTTTACTTGTTGTGGGTCATGTATCGTCTCAAGATTCATCCAACGGAATCCCACTTACACTTACTTCGATTCTATTTAGATATGGTGTAGACATATAATGCTATTATACAAATCAAACTCTCTCCTACCTTGCCTCGGGTTTTCTATCAAACAAAAAAAGGAATTAAGGAATTTTTTTTTAAAGAATATTTTAAATAATATGAATTGAAATTGAAATAATATTCAAACAATATTATTCAAATAAGATTAAATGAAATATTAAACATAAAGAATTTCAATATTCTATTAATTTTCAATATTCTATTAATATAATAGAGCCAAAGAGGAGGTCTGGCCCATTTTTTCTCTCTCTCTCTCTTTTTTTTTTTCTTAGTGATTTAGAATATAGTCAGTAGTCAGATGTAATAGAATTTCTAGGAATTTCCATCTCGGGATTTATGGTATATTCTACGTGGCTGTGTTGGTGTATTCTTTTCATTAAGATCCGGATAGAGGATTATTGTTTCTATTGATTTGATACGGATACGAAAACGGAATGCATCGACCGATTCGATTCTCTCTCCCTGTCCCAGATTTATACTTAATTGATTTGATTCAATCCATTGAATTGTGAGGAACCCTTACATATAAAAACTCATGGGTTCCTATACCCAAATTAAGAAACTTTGGACCTGTACTACCCCGGCCCCGGCTTTACCCCCGAGTTAGAAGTTTTGAAAGAATCATTTCAGACCCATTTCTAGGACTAAAGATCGTGATTTGGAATGACTCGAAATACTTATTTATTTAATGTAATAATAACACCTAGCAGGACCAACCAACGAGTTAGGTTTCGTGACAACAAAAAACGTTTCTTTTGAAGCAAACCTACAAAATGGGGCATAGTTTAATGGTAGAGTCGGCTGAATCGTAAATGATTTACAGAAGATACTTCGAATGGAATCATGCGTTGTCGAACGATTCGATAGACAAAATCTCCCCATCCCAAAACCAACTCATAGAACATAGAAATAGAAGAGGGTGCGTTGATACATTTAGGACCAATTCATTGTCTCTAAAACAATGAATTGGGATTGTTGTTCTGCCAAAAGGCGATACGTCGGGGGATTCCTAACTCATCCAAGTTCAAATGGGCCCTAATCTTTTTAGATAAAGTCTGCATTGGTAGAAGTAGAATTGGAATGATGAACAAATTGGATTGGGTAGATTGGAATAAAAAAAAATAAGTTATAAGTTTAAGTATTGTACAGAAAAATGACTACTTGCTTTGCTAAGCCGGTTATACGAAGAAAAGCCTATTGTACAATGAAACTTACCAAAGAGCTTCGTTTTTGAAACTCTGGCTTTTCTACAAATACAAGAACAAGAATAGGTTCTAGATAATGTGACTTACTATTAGATTGAATTTGGATTTGATTTGGTTGGGTCAGGTTGGAGTTTTTCTTGAGCCAGGCTCATGTTATGATTTTGACTTCATAAATTGACTTGGGTATACCAAAGCAAAGGTGTATCACTAAATCTTGGATCATGGACAAATAAAAGAGGAAAAAGGCCGTATGTCATTCACAGACGAAGATTAATGAAGAAGAATGGGTTTGTTTATCCGAGATTTGAAAATACCGATCCGATTGGATCCATTGGAATAAATTATTGTTTTCAAGCCCCGAGGGATCTCCGCGATCCTGTGGGAATGATTCCATTTCTATGGAACAATCAACCGGCCGGTCACACGCACTAATTAGGAAATGAATACAAAAATGTATAGGGCTATACGGACTCGAACCGTAGACCTTCTCGGTAAAACAGATCAAACTTATTATTATCGAAATGATTCGAACTGTTTCAAAGACCCAACATGCGTTTTTTTTTGCATTGGGCTCTTTCATTAACTGATAAAAAGATCGGCTAGTCCACCATACTTTTTCTTGACAGGAAGATAACGAGATGGCTCCATGCGCTCGGATTCATTATTTGAATTCTGATCCGGGAGCAATACCAAAGTGTTTCAAAGAAGGGTTACCCTGACGTAGGTCTGCCTCCGGCCTAGATCAACCTAAGTTAAATGGAGTCTCTATCAATCCGCCCCAAGAGTCAAATATGATACTTCATACACCTTAAAGTTCATAGGACGAAAAGAGGTTATTTTGAGGTCCTTATCCTCATTATGCCTAGCATTGAAGGGCCTGGGTATTCACCTTATCAATGATCAAACCAATGATGGGTTCTATTTG